GCCACCATAGTATTTTTTTTTTTTATTAATTCCTCCTAAGGGAAGGGTGGTTATTGGATCATGATCATTTACCGACCTAGGCCCCATAGACTCTATATTTTATTTTTATTTTCCTCGATAAAAGGTAAAAGTGAATTCTCGTGTCGAGCCGTATGCAATGCGCAAACAATGCTTGTACGGTTGTTCAATTCTATCTTTTTTTCTTATTATTCTTTATCTCTTCTCATCACCTTATCAGGCGAGATAAAGTAACCTTTTATTATCTTAGATCATCAGGGTAATGATCCATCAACCTATTGCTGCTTTTTATGAGGCACAAATAGGAGAATTTGTCCTGGAAGCGGAAGAACTACTGAAACTGCGCGAAATCCTCACAAGGGTTTATGCACAAAGAACGGGCAAACCCTTATGGGTTGTATCCGAAGACATGGAAAGAGATGTTTTTATGTCAGCAACAGAAGCCCAAGCTCATGGAATTGTTGATCTTGTAGCAATTGCATAAGAATCTCGCGCAAATCGCGATTTGAGATTTTCTTTTCTTTCCGAGGTTTAATATTCTATTCTTAAAATTCAAAAATTAATAGATATAGAATATTAATATAGAAATAATTCATAATCAGCTGGTTAGGATCGATCTAAACCAACCCATTATGCATACGATTCAACATGCCAACTATTAAACAACTTATTAGAAACACAAGACAGCCAATCAGAAATGTCACCAAATCCCCCGCTCTTGGGGGCTGTCCTCAGCGCCGAGGAACATGTACTAGGGTGTATGTGCGACTCGTTCAGATTGTGGGTGGGATAAAAGAAAGGAAACAATTTTTTCACTATCCGTGATCAGAACCGATAAATAGAATAGAATGGAGGAACCCCCTTCACTATCTAAAAAAAAAGATCTATCATATCCTTCTATTGTGTATCAAATTTATGGTTTCCATTGGTGCAAATTCAATCACCTCAATTTTCAATTTCAAATGAGAAAGAATTCCCCGTTGGTAACAAATGATTGTCCGTTAAGCAGGGAAATCTTATTTAAATTAGAAGGCCAAAAATTTATGCCCCTACTCTTGAAAGAACGGACTAACAGGGTCAGCTAATCAGCTAATCTTCATAATTAAACACCGTTACTGTATAGATAGGTCTCGTTGTGAAAGACCTATTACTAGATAATTCATGGGTAGAGCCAAAAAGTGTGAACTGTACAAGTTAACAATAGCATTGATTAAATGAAGGAGGGGGCTCCGGGGTATAGAGAAAACCTCACCGTTTAAGAAATAACCAGAGAAACGATGGAACCCACTATTTCTTTATCTATTTCTATTTACTACTTATTTTTATTTACTATGTTTTTGTTTGATACCTAGTATCAATACAATTTCTTATTTCGAGATGAAATGCCTAGAAAAAAAAAAAAATAAAAAATCGTGGTTGGGAAGGTTAGAGTAGCAAAAGCCGTTGGAATTATTATTTTATATATTGGAAGAATCCGTTTTGTTATTATAGAAAAGGGGAAAAGAATAACTGAAAGAAAGGAAATCAATTAGTTATTTAGTTATTCATCAAAGTTTTGTTTATTCAATGACCAGGATTAGCCGAGGATATATAGCTCGGAGGCGTAGAACAAAAATTCGTTTATTCGCATCAAGCTTTCGCGGGGCCCATTCAAGACTTACTCGAACTATTATTCAACAAAAAATAAGAGCTTTAGTTTCGGCCCATCGGGATAGAGATAGGCAAAAAAGGGATTTGCGTCATTTGTGGGTCACTCGTATAAATGCAGTAATTCGCGAGAATATGGTATTCTCAAGTTATAATAGATTAATAAACAATCTGTACAAAAGACAGTTGCTTCTTAATCGTAAAATACTTGCACAACTAGCTATATTAAATAGGAATTGTCTTTATATGATTTCCAACGACATCATAAAATAAAGAGATTGAAAGGAATCCATCGGAATGTTTTACATGGAATTCCTTGGAGAATGAAGTCCGGAAAGGTAGAATAGAAATTAGTATGATAAAATATGATGATAATATGATCAAGTAGTCAAACTGAACAAAAACATTCAATAAAAAAAGATTTATTCTTCTTTTCCAATTCGTTTTTTCTTCCGACACGACAATCAAGTCTGGATTTTCGGATTTTTTGAACAAAGCATCAATCGACGTTTGAATTCGGATTGGAATTTTGATTCAATTGAAGAGTAAGCGCCTATTTTTTTTTTCTGGTTCTAAGACTAGTAGTTCTAACGACCAACTCGCCTTTTTCAAATTGTTTTTCATTATTAAGAAAAGGTAATGAAGATAAAATACGAGCTTGTTTTATAGCAATAGTAATTAATCGTTGTTGTTTTAAAGTCAATCTATTCACCCGTCTAGATAATATTTTTCCTTGTTCACTAATAAATTGACTAATTAAACTCATGTTTCTATAATCAACCCGATCCCCCAATTGGATCGGGGGCAACCGCCTACGAAAAGATCGCTTGGATTTAAGAAAAAGTCGCTTGGATTTATCCATGGTTTGTTTATTCCTTATTTCGAAAATCCTATTTCGTTCGATCGGATCAAAAACGATAATGATTTAGAATTAAGAAATAGGATTTTCCTTGGTTATATTTAGTTATATTTAATTTAGTTATTAGTTATATTTAAATATATAATTTAAATAAATATATATTAACTATATTAACATAGCATATGTTAATATGTTATTTTTCGCCTTTCTTGTAAAGGCGACGCGCAAGTGATCGAGTCCATCTATTTCTTTATCTCCCCATGAATTGTATGTTTGTAACAATAGGAACAGAATTTTCTCAATTCCAATCGACTAGGCGTATTGTGTCGATTCTTTTGAGTAATATATCTGGAAATGCCCGTTGATTTACCGTTTCGAACACAGCTGGTACATTCCAAAATAACCCTTACTCGGACATCTTTACCCTTGGCCATGAACCTCCTTTGGGTTTTTTATTCACTCAACTCTTCCATTTTCCGATCCGACGCGAAGAAGAAAGAAAGGAAAAAAATAGAAGTTGCTAACTCGAAATCAAATTATGAAAGATTTTATTGCAATCAATATAGTAAAAATAAGTAATATAATGATTTTAAATAAACTATATTTCCATTAAAAGTTTAGATTAGAATCGCTGTACAATATTTGTATTTTATGTAAGCATCTTGTATGATACTGTTGCCTTAACCACATTTCCACTTCTGTTCTCTTAACTTAATTGAAGTTAATTTATTTGCATGAAGCTTGGGCCCGAGTTCCGAGTTTCGCTGAGGTTGAATCCACTTTTCTTTTTTCTCTTTTCCAACTTATTCGAATTATAAAAGAAAAGGGGGTAGTAGTCACAGATATTTAATTGTATCTCTAATCTTCTTCACCCCCCCTTGTTAATAACTAGAATGAAAAAAAAGGGAATGTCAACGCATCTGGGAAAAAACGATTGATCTCTATCAATAGACCTGCTAAAGACCCGAACCATAGAGTACTTATTACTGGCGCCACGGATAGATATGTTTTTAGATCTCGCATTTCAAGTCCTCCTTCTTTATTCTTTCTTTATTGTAATAAATAATATTTATTGTAATACACAATGGTAATACATATATGATCAGATGTATATATAGTTAAAAGCCACTTGCATTTGTTTTGTACGCGGAATTCCTAATTCAAATTGAAATGTACAACGATTTGATAGATAAAATTTTCCTTTTCTGTTCTTAATTCTTAAAAAAAGAACAAAATAAACCCCTTTCCCCCCCAGCATTCACGAAATTTACGGCGGGTTTCATATTTTTTTTTTTCATATGTATATAAGTTTATTATTATTATATGTTATATGATATGAGACCAAAAAGAAGAAAGGGTAAGATAAGTTGTGTATCTCAATGGAGAAAATGAAATAAATATGTGGAAAACAAAACAAGGATTCTCTACAATGACATTGTAGACCAATTGAAAGGGATGTAGCGCAGCTTGGTAGCGCGTTTGTTTTGGGTACAAAATGTCACGGGTTCAAATCCTGTCATCCCTACCTATTACTTCGCCTCTGAGCAATAACGAGGGATCAATTGAGATCAATTAAAATTAGACATACTTAATCTTTAATTTATATACTTAATCTTTAATTTATATTATATTAATATTATATATAATAGTATTATATTATATATAATAGTATAATATATAATAGTATAGGTATAGGCATCCAAGATGTAGTGGAGTTAAAAAAAAAAGAATCTTTTTCTTTACAGTCTTATTTTTTGTGATAAGAAAGCGCTCTTAGTTCAGTTCGGTAGAACGTGGGTCTCCAAAACCCAATGTCGTGGGTTCAAATCCTACAGAGCGTGATTCTGTTCTTGGTTTGTTAGGTCGCAAATTTTACGGAAAAAATAAAATGGAACAACAATCTTAATTTGACCTCCCGCAGATTAAAGAAAAGAGGAGGTCAAAAAAACAAGGTCTTAATTAATCAAAGGTCCAACTGATCACCACGTCTGTATTGTAAATAGGCAGTTACGAATAATCCAGCCAAAGTAATAGGAATTAGACCTAAGACGATTCCAAATAGAAAAACTTCAATCATTTCAATTTGTTTGAAAAGAAAAAAAACAAGAGGTATTATCTATTATTAAATATTAATCCATATTGCCCATAAATCTCAATAACCAAGAATTGAAAATTGGCGCGGTAAGGAACTATAGAATAGATGGAATACTGCAGAAAAATTTCTTTTTATGAATTGTTCATTCAATTAATTTCAAATAAGTCCTATCTTGCTCAGACCAATAAATAGAACTGAAGTTATAGTTAAAGCTGCTAGTAGAAAACCGAAATAACTAGTTATAGTAAGCATAAAGGAGCTAAATAAACTATTTTTTTTTATACATATGTTTGTGTTTGTAAAGCACTTTCCTAGGTTAAATTTTTTGAAATATACGAAGATAAGCAAAAAGCCCAATTGAAAGAATAAGTTCAATTGAAA